AAAAATTCGATTGAACACGAATTCTAATGATTCATTGATCTGGATGGCGGAACGGACCCGAGACCAATTCATCTATTCGAAAAAGTTAGAAATTATGGCTACAACCGAAATCGAAATTGAATTAAAAGAGTCAACATTCGCCCGCGAAACCTTTCTTTTCTTGGATTACTAAATTTGGGTCAATTAAAGATGCTAAGGCGGTTAAATTCAAGGAGAAAACAAAAGAAAGATTCATTTTAAGATTCTCAAAACCAATAAAATTATATATATATCTATATTTCATAGAAATAGTTCTTTTAGGTCTTTCACTATACGATAGAAAGAAGATACAAATTACTACCAGATTTGAGATCGATTCGCTGAACTCCATACTTCGATATATTATTTATACTTATGAAATCGATGGATATCGTATGAACTACAAGTCTATCTTAATTCAAATTCTATTCTATCTAAATTTCCTTAAAATTCCCTCTTTTTGAATCTTTTTATTCGCGAGGAGCCGGATGAGAAGAAACTCTCACGTCCGATTCTGGAGTAGAGATGGAATTCAAACCCAACCATCAACTATAACCCCAAAAGAACCAGATTCCGTAAACAACATAGAGGGAGAATGAAGGGAATTTCTTATCGAGGTAATTATATTTGTTTCGGTAAATATGCTCTTCAGGCACTTGAACCCGCTTGGATCACATCTAGACAAATAGAAGCAGGTCGACGGGCAATGACACGAAATGCACGCCGCGGTGGAAAGATATGGGTCCGTATATTTCCAGACAAACCGGTTACAGTCAGAGCCGCAGAAACACGTATGGGTTCGGGTAAAGGATCGCCTGAATATTGGGTAGCTGTTGTTAAACCAGGTCGAATACTTTATGAAATCGGTGGCGTAACAGAAAATATAGCTAGAAGGGCTATTTCAATAGCAGCGTCCAAAATGCCTATACGAACTCAATTCATTCTTTCGGGATAAAATTTGGAAATGTAAAAGAAAAAGGCAAAAGCAAAAAAAATCGCTTTTGGGGATACAAACGAATCGAAGGTGCAGGTTTGGTTTTTTGGACAAACAATATTTCTTTTTTTCTTCGCCCTTTACTTTGCCTAAAAAAAATAATCAAAAAAATGATATGATTCAACCTCAGACCTATTTGAATGTAGCGGATAACAGCGGGGCTCGCAAATTGATGTGTATTCGAATCATAGGAGCTAGCAATCGTCGATATGCTCATATTGGTGACGTTATTGTTGCTGTGATCAAAGAAGCAGTTCCGCAAATGTCGCTAGAAAGATCAGAAGTGGTCAGAGCTGTAATTGTACGTACTTGTAAAGAACTCAAACGCGACGACGGTATGATAATACGATATGATGACAATGCCGCAGTTGTCATTGATCAAGAAGGCAATCCAAAAGGCACTCGAGTTTTTGGTGCGATTGCAGAGGAATTGAGACAGTTCAATTTTACCAAAATAGTTTCATTAGCTCCCGAAGTATTATAAAACGAGACCCTAATCTAGTTCCATGATAATATCATTCCAGAAAGAATATAGTTATGTTTAGGGTAGTTATTTGAAAGAAATCAATTAAGATTCAGTTAGTAGATTGTGTCTCACGCATATACCTTGAAAAATGCATAGTCATAACCAAAGAAAAAACAAGAAAAACATGTTGATTATATCAAAATTGGGAGGGACCAATACTTTAATTCATTATGGCTAAGGATACTATTGCTGACATACTAACCTCGATACGAAATGCTGAGATGAATACAAAAAGAGTGGTTCGAATAGCATTTACGAATCTCAGCGAAAGTCTTGTTAAAATACTTTTACGCGAGGGTTTTATCGAAAACGTGAGAAAACATCGAGAAAACAACAAATCTTTTTTGGTTTTAACCCTACGCTATAGAAGGAATCGGGACGAGCCTTATAGAAATCGAAAAGTTTTAAATTTAAAACGCATCAGTCGACCCGGTCTACGAATCTATTCTAACTATCAACGAATTCCTAGAATTTTAGGCGGGATGGGGATTGTAATTCTTTCTACTTCTCGAGGTCTAATGACAGACCGAGAGGCTCGATTAGAAAGAATAGGTGGAGAATGTTTGTGTTATATATGGTAATACTTCTAATATCCAAATGAAATTCGCAACTTTCTATTTGTGACAAAGAAAGGGGACGGGTTGTCTAATATCGTATCTCATCTACGACCTCATCTTTAAAAACGACATCTATGGTTTTAGATCGTCCAGAATAAAGAAGTTGATCCAGAATAAAAGAGGTTTTCGTTTAACTGAAAAACAGAAATCGATTCCGGAAAGTTTAATTAAAGAATCCGTTCTCAACGACATCTTTGGGGTTCATTTAGATAATAATGATCTAATTCTCGGTTATATTTCGGGAAAGCTACCATTTAGGTTTATTATAATACAACGAGTCTTCAATTAGTCGAATTTTTGACTTTGCGAAAAATAAGAATCAAAAATTTCGGTATTTTTTTTCAA